CAGGGAGTACCGCCTGTGGAACCTCAATATCCACGGGCTTATTAGCTAAATGGCAGTTGGCACATACAATACGCCCAGTCGCTTCTCTTGGATTTTCATAACCCTGCTGCGCAAAAATGGGATATGCACTTGAAATGGATGTCCGAGTTATGATATATATCATGAGCGATACGGAAAAAAATCGAGTAATATGTTCCTTTAGCCAAGAAAAAGTCTTTCTAGTTTGCATGGTCTAATCATTGATCCGAAAATTTCTACAATAAATTTGGCGGGTCGCTAGTATAGTTCCCTGTCCAAGATTCTGCTATTTATTGGAATCATTTTACTAGAATACTATAGTATAAGTATACTATGAAAATAGTATGAAAATACCCCTGTTTTTGTTTTTAATACTTATGTAGAACTACAAAGTAAGAAACATTCTAATTGGATTAATATCGACGGATCGTTTATCAATCATTCATTGAATGATAAATAACTACAAGTGACGGAGATACACGATTTAAATAACGAAAAATCCAATATTTAAAAATAGTATCGAGAATAACTGGAAAAGTGGAAACAAGACCAGATATAATTTGATCATTATGACCAAATCCAAAATCTTTGTAGACAGAACCAATCATTAGTTCCCAACCATGGGGGGAATGAAATCCGATACATAAATCGGTTAATAAAAGAATCAAAAAAGCTTTGACTGTATCACTTAAGTTATATAGGAATTCTTGAGTCCAAGAGTTAAGAATAACAAGTTCTTGATTACCTAAAATAGAATAACCACTTAGAATAACAAAACAGATTAGATTTGTTGAGAAGTGCAAAATCGTATGGATACAATCCTCATTGTGTATCTTGATTAATTGGATCGTTTCTTTGTGGATTTCTATAGGAAGCTTTTGTAGATGTGTCTCCGAGTATTCCTTGACCATTTCTTCCAAGAAGAGGATTTCCTCTAATTCTATGAACTTTTCTAGAATACTTTTTTCTTGCATATCATTCAAAAAAATTTCGGATTGACCCGTATTCGACCAATTAGTAACCCAAGATTCCATACTTTTAGTAAATGAGAGAGAAATCCACCAGGGCATAAATACTATAGATGCAAGATACAAAAGAGGAGTGAATGCTTTCTTTTTTGCCATTTTTCACCTGTGAATTTTGAATTATTTGTCGACTCTATGCGATCCAATATTTCTTTCAAACCAAACATGAGTTCTAGACAAGGTATCAAACCTATGAATCTATTTTATTTGTGATTTTGTTTGAATGTAGAAAGAATACAGAAATAGACTAAGACTCCACTTCGAATTCGACTGAAGAAATAATCCAAAATAGAGAATAATTGAGAATTTACAAGATATGATTTATCTGCGGAGAAAGCATTCGTTCTTCAGCCCAATCCTTTTCTCAAAAGACTTCAATTGGTACGCGCAAGAAATAGGCCAATTCCGCGGCTTTTTGTTCAATTTCTCGTGGAGTCAAATTCTCATCAGTACGGGTCAACGGAATAGCCCCCCGGCCTCTGATGTCCATATAAAGGATACGGCGAGCATAAATACCCTCTTTAACTTCTATTCTAACGGATTGGATATCTTTTATACGGAATCGGAGGAATATCCGACGATTTTTTCCAGGAAATCCCCACCGAAAAATACACACCATTCCTTCCTTTCTATCGAATTGATCATAACCACTACCTACATTCCAGGAAATTGTGCACCACAAATAGGAACTAATAAAGAGACCCGCGATCCCGTAGAAAGACATCACGATCCCTTGTGGAAAAAAAATGATTTGCTGAGATGGAACAAAAGATATCAAATTTCTACCAAGATAACTGGAAGTTCCAACCAATAAGAATCCTAATGAACCTAAAAAAACGATAAGCGCCCAGCAAAAATTACTTAGTTTTCGAGACCCCGTTATAAGTTCTATCCATATATGTTCTGATCGCCAACTCATACTTGATCCGATTGCATTTTATTGGAATTGAGAGAATACCCAAAATGGTTTTGACTTGACTTTTTTTGTTTCCGAATGGACTTTCATCAACTAGCACTAGTTTAATGTGAACTAGCACTAGTTTGATGGGAACCTTTAGGAGTAATTCCTCAAATTTGTTAGATCTAAAATAATAATACACCCTTCCTACGATCCCGATATAAAGATATACATATAGATCCACCAACTTTACATTTTTGGTATCCAGCAGTCCGGATCTATTTCAAACTAGCTAGAATTCAGTTACCCATAGATCATTTTCTGCAGGCATAAGAGCTTTTTCCTTTATGTTCGGCAGAAATCCGGATGTTCTACCTTATTTCACGAAATAAATATATGTGTTATGCTACAAGTCTAAGTTTCAAAAAAACGGATGAGATTGGGTCCCCTCAGATCTAAACAATCTTGTTTTTTTGAACATGAAGAAATAAAGAAGCCATTGCAATTGCCGGAAATACTAGACCTACTAAAGGCACAAAAATAGAGGGAAATTGGAAAGTTGTCATAAAATGGGTACCTCGATTTACTATTTGTACCTGTTCTTATTTTTTTTTAATATCATATTTTTTATTTATACTAATTATAATTAATAATTGTAATTAGTATGAATTCCTAGTTATTATTAATGAAAATTCTTATTGCAGATAGTAAGTATCTAATTGAGTATATAGAATAAGTCCAAGGAATGTAGAACTCAAAAAATGGACTTATTCGTCTATCTACATGAAAGATACATATGATAATCCATTTGATTATTTTTCTGTTGTGTAAAGAGTTATCCGCAACTTTTGATTCTTTCTACAATTAGATCTTAGGTCACCAAAGAAAACTTCATTCTTAGTTACTTTGATTCCGATGAGGAAATTACTTGTTTGCTACAAATCAAATAATTGAACCTAGTGCATTGAATTGGAATTCAAGGGAAAGAAGGCGTGGAGCTTAAATAACTCACTCAGAACACTTTTTAAAAGATTACGTGGTACGATTAGGTCAAATAAGCCCTTCTGGAATAAATATTCAGAAGCTTGTGAACCTTCGGGTATCGTTTTATTCAATGTTTGTTCAATTACTCTTTTACCCGCAAATGCAATGTAGGAATTTGGTTCAGCAATAATAATATCTCCCAACATACCAAAACTAGCTGTTACCCCACCGGTAGTAGGAGATGTAAGGATTGATACATACAATAACTTTTTATTTGATTGGTAATCATATAAGGCAGACGAGATTTTAGCCATTTGCATCAAGCTCAAACTTCCTTCTTGCATGCGCGCCCCCCCCGAAGCGCACACTACAATAAGAGGTATAAATTGATTGGTAGCGTACTCAATCAAACGGGTTATTTTCTCCCCGACTACGGATCCCATACTACCCCCCATAAATTGAAAATCCATAACCCCAATTGCTACGGGAATACCATTTAGTTGACCTACGCCTGTTTGAACAGCCTCGGTTAATCCTATCTTTCTTTGATAAAAATCAATACGATCTTTATAAGTCTCCTCCTCCGAACGAAATCCAATGGGATCCCCGGAGACCATGTCTTCATCCATAGGATCCCAAGTACCGGGGTCGATCGAAACTTCGATTCTTTCTGAACTACTCATTTTCAAATGATATCCACATTGTTCACAAATATTAATTTGTGATTTCAAAAGTTTCTTATAATTTAATCCATAACAATTTTCGCATTGAACCCACAACTGCTTGTATTTTGGATTTGCATCGAGATCGCTAGCTCTTAGAGTTAAATCACCGCTCTTCGCGCGGGTTCGTATACTGGGTTCACTACTAGTTTTACGTTTCTGAAAAACGCACCTAGAAATGTAACTGTCACTGCTATCACTTACAGTGGGCGTATCAATACAGATTTGAGACTGAAGATAACTGTCAATGCAACTAGTAATATGATTATTCCAACTAGATTGAGTATCGTACATGTAACGAGTGTATAAGGAATCTTCATTCGTCGATCCATTATTCAGATAATTTGAATTGCGATAACTAGAAAAAGAACTTTCGAATTCACTCCGAAAAGAATGATCATTGTCAATCTCAAAAATATGATTTTCAATATCAAAATAGATAGAATAACTGTCTCCATTACTATCCCTAACTAAAAAAGTATCATCAGAGATGAAATTCCGAATGTCTTTGGCGCCAAATAAAGGATCCACATTACTGTAACTAGAATTGTCACGACGGCTCCAACTATGAATGTTTTTAGCCCTACCTTTTCTATTCGGATCTTCACTTTCACTAGTATTTTCCATAGGACCAAGATGGTCCGTTAATTTCTTTATCCCATACCTGCGCTCGAACTCCTTCTTAAAGACCATCGAATTACACCAACACCTTTCCATAGAGTTTTCTTGCCCCCTATTTGTATAAAAAATACAATAGATGAATAGTCATTCGATCCACAATTTTTTATTTTTATTTGAATATCTTATTTTCTATCAAACTAAACATAGAAATTCAATCATTACTAATAGGAAGTGTGAAAAAGAATTCTCTTTTGTGAGAATCCAGGGGTAAGACTTCACTATAGTAAGACTTCACTATATATGAATAGGATGGAATCCCCTTTGATTATAAATTTAATATAATTATAAAAGGTGTTTTTTCCTCTGTCTTCACATCGAACAAAAAAAAGAAATATTTGTTCTCTCCTAGAACAAATATTTTTCGCAAAATCTCGTCTAATAACTAACTAATAACAAGTAAGAAATTAAGGTTCTATTCCAACACGGAACGAAAAAGACAATATACAGGATGGGTCGAAAGATTTGTGATACTTCGCTTTATTCGGGGAAACTACCGGATATATAAAAGAATATACCAATCCTAAGGATCCATGGGTTTTATTGTGGATCCAAGACACCAATAGAAAAATTTGAGAAAAATGGGAGTCTTCGATTTCTATTTTAAATCTTTCTATATCTAGAGATATATGTATTTATCCAAAATACATGCATATAGAATCTTTGTATTCGGCT